TCTTTAGACACGTCGCCTTTTTTCATTCAGATTCAGAGACCGAAAGAAACCTCAAAGAAGGAAGAAGGGGGGGAAATTGAGGAAGAAACAGATGTAGAAATAGAAACAGATGTAGAAATAGAAACAGATGTAGAAATAGAAACAACTTCCGAAACGAAGGGGACTAAACAGGAACAAGAGGGATCCACCGAAGAAGACCCTTCCCCTTCCCTTTGTTCGGAAGAAAAGGAGGATCCGGACAAAATAGATGAAACGGAAGAGATCCAAGTGAATTGGAATGGAAAGGAAAAAAAAAAGGATGAATTCGACTTTCACTTTAAAGAGACATACGATAAAAATCGCCCCGTTTATGAAAATGATTATTTTGATGGAAATCAAGATAATTATTTTCAGTTAGAAATTAAAAAAGAGAAAAACCTCTGTAAATTGTAAATTTAAATTAAATTTAAATTAAATAAATTACTAAAAAAAGAAAAAGGGATACATAAAATAAGTAAAAGAAGAGATAAGAAGATATGCGCCCTCCACCTAGATATTTAATCATTTCTGCTACAAAAAAACTTGTAACACCAATACCATTCGGAATTCCATCAACGACTTGTCTATCAAAAAAATGAGTTAATTTGACTAATCCTCTTATACCCTTTGTTAAGGTTTTTGCATAAAAAACGTCTATGTAACCGCGATTACATGACCAATTATATATTCCATTTATTATTTTATCCCAGAAAATTCTCCTAGGACCCAGTTTAACATTAACCAAAAAATTGATTAAGTTAAAATTTAGAAAATATGAATAAGCAGGCCCATATAAAAGAAACGCGATAACTATTCCGAAAAAAGATATACTAACGGAAAAAATGGCATTTCTCATAAATTCATACCAATCAAAATCATTGTTAGCATTTAAATGTAAAAAGTTTATCGACGGGGTTAACCATTTTGATAATATATCAAAATGAGTTCTTCCTGGACCAAAAGGAATTCCTATGGATCCGACGAACAAAGTAAATAAGACCAATACAAGAAGTGGCAATAACATAGTATTCTCCGATTCATAAGGATACGGAGCATTTTTTTTATTGGGAAAATTCTTAATAGTAATAAGGGGTCGCATCATATTTCTTACATGAGCATCCATTGGATATATTTTTTTCGAAAAAAAAGAAACCCTTTCATTATTATTCATTGTTGATAAAATACAATTCTTTTTTTTTCGTTCCTTTTTTCCCCATATGGATATAGAATAGAACACATTATTTTTTTTGCCGCAGTAATTTTGAAAATGAAAGTTTAAATGCCCTTCAAAAGTAAGTAAATACATCCGAAACATATAAAATGCCGTTAACCCGGCTGTGAAACACGCTATTATTGCGAAAATCGGCGAATACACCCAGCTATCATTAATAATTTCGTCTTTGGACCAAAAACAAGCAAGGGGTGGAATACCACAAAGAGAAAGTGTACCTAATAAAAATGCAGTTTTTGTAATTGGCACATATTTTGTTAAACCGCCCATAAGAGCCATATTCTGGCTTTTATCTGGAGAATATCCAACAAGGGTTTCCATTGAATGAATAATGGATCCAGATCCTAAAAATAATAATGCTTTCGAATAAGCATGCGTGATCAAATGAAATAAAGCAGCTCTATAAGATCCCATACCTAAAGCTAACATAATATAACCCAATTGAGACATTGTAGAATAGGCTAAACTTCTTTTAATGTCTCTTTGAGCAAGAGCCAAAGTCGCTCCTAATAGTATTGTTATTATACCTACCAAAGAAATTATATTCATTATGGAAGGTATAGCTGTAAAAAGAGGAAGAAGTCGAGCTACAAGAAAAATGCCCGCGGCTACCATAGTAGCAGCATGTATAAGAGCCGAAATAGGAGTAGGACCTTCCATAGCATCGGGTAACCATACATGAAGAGGGAATTGCGCAGATTTAGCAATCGCACCAACAAATAATAGGGAAGCACACAAAGTAAGAAATAAAGAATTGGCTCCGTTATTATCAATCAAATTATTAGCTATTTCGAACAAATCCCGAAATTCAAAACTTCCCGTTACCCAATAAAGACCTAAGATTCCTAAAAATAAACCAAAATCCCCTACACGATTAGTTACAAAGGCTTTTTGGCAAGCACTTGCTGCAAGGGGTCGTGTAAACCAAAAACCTATTAATAGATAGGAACACATTCCAACCAATTCCCAAAAAATATAAATTTGTATCAAATTTGAACTAGTAACCAACCCAAGCATGGAAGCATTAAAAAACCCCATATAAGCAAAAAATCTCAAATATCCTCGGTCGTGAGACATATAATTGTCACTATAAATAAGAACCATTGTTCCAACAGTAGTAATTAATATTAACATAATAGAAGTAAGTGGATCTATCAAGTATCCAAAATCCAAGGAAAAATCATTATTGATTGTCCAAGACCGTACATATTGGTAAATAGGACTGCCATTTATTTGCTGAATAGACAGATCCACTGAAAAAAGCATAACTATACTTAATAATAAAACACTAGGAAAAGCCCATATACGACGAATCTTTTTTGTTGCCGCCGGAACAAGGAGAAGACCCACCCCTATTGCTATAGGAACTGGAAGGGGGACTAAAGGTATGATCCACGCATATTGATATGTATGTTCCATAATCAAATTAAACTTTTTTTATAATATAAATTCTTTAATTGTTTTGTTTCCGATTCACCCGCTCTTATATATTTTGAAGGGAGAAAAAAATAAAGTAAATAACGATATGCAAGATATGAAAGGACTCTAATATAATAATATATTCTATTTATTTTTATTTCATTCTTCAAAAAAATTTGAATAGAATATTATATTCAAGTAAAGAAGTTACGATTGGTCAATAAAATGAAGTCAATGTTGAAAAGTTATTTTATAACGTAATTATAATTATTACAATACAATAATAGAAATAGAATTTTAATCCATATAAAAATAAAAAAAGATAATAAAAAAAAATAAATACTTGATTAAGTACTTGATTCTGATAGGATTCTATGATCCACCAATAACCCGATAAACAGAAAAAAAGTCTCTCTTTTTTTTATTATCACATACCGTATTAATAAATTAACTACGAAAATTAACAGATACTAGTCTCATTCTATTTTTCGAATTTTACAGTTGAGTTTTCTTAAATTAGATAAATTAGATAAGAGTTCTGAACCTTTTTTATTTCTTTTTTGAAATTCCGTTTATATACCCGGAGATCCCGTATGGCATAATATATATATTATATAGTAAGTTAGTAAGTACTGGCCGGTATAAAGCATTCTTTCTTTGGATATTGTATGTATAAAATATGAATATGGAATAGTAATTAAATTATATAATATTTTGAACAATAGATATCTTCCATTCCACATTTAACTATAACTAATGAATAACCTTTGTATTTTTAAATAGCGTTTCCGAAAAAACGTACTTCTATATATGTATATGTCCAAAACAAAAAAAGTATGCGTAAAAATTTTTGGAAAAATAAAGCATATTGATCATCGATAAAAACTTTTTATTTAGCAAAATAACTTTCCACCGGAAGGGGGTTCGAAAAGTTATTTTTATTTGAATCCGAATAAAAAAAAATAAGATAAATGAGAAAGAAATCATAAAAAAGAAATATAAAAATAAAATAAATAGAAATGGTGTATAAAAAAATGGAAATTGTGGACATGGATTGATAACATAATTATCTAGTTTAACTCTTCAATTCCATAAAAACTTAAGCCGCATGAAGGGCCATTGCATTGTTAAAACTAAGACCATATCACACTACAATTAAGGTAATGATTATTGAACAACGTTCAAATAGGAATTCGAAAGATCCTTTTTTTTTTCTCAAGATATTGCTATTGCATTGAATTGAGCCCTCCTCCTTCAATCTCGACGATTGAAGATGGATGTACTATTATGATTTCGTTGAGCAAGCCGCTATGGTGAAATCGGTAGACACGCTGCTCTTAGGAAGCAGTGCTAACGCATCTCGGTTCGAGTCCGAGTGGCGGCATCTTATAAAAAAAGACTTAGTAAACTAAATACTCTAAAAACTCCTATAATGTATAGAATGAAATTCCGGATTTCCATTCCATTATTCCATTGTTGGGGGACATCCTTATTTTAAGGACTTTTATGATATTGTTTACTTTAGAACATATATTAACTCACATTTCTTTGTCGATTGTTTCCATTGTAATTACGATTTATTTGATGAACTTATTAGTTCACGAAATCGTAGGACTATATGATTCGTCGGAAAAAGGAATGGTAGCCGCTTTTTTATGTATAACAGGATTATTAGTTATTCGTTGGATTTATTCAGGACATTTACCCTTAAGTGATTTGTATGAATCATTAATGTTCCTTTCATGGAGTTTCTACATTATTCATATGATTCCCTATTTTAGGAACCATAAAAATAATTTAAATGAAATAACTGCACCCAGTGCAGTTTTTACCCAAGGGTTTGCTACTTCGGGCCTTTTAACTGAAATGCATCAATCCACCATATTAGTACCTGCTCTACAATCGCAGTGGTTAATGATGCACGTAAGTATGATGATATTAAGCTATGCAGCTCTTCTGTGTGGATCATTATTATCAGTGGCTCTTCTAGTCATTACATTTCGAAAAAATATCGACATTTTTTCGAAATGTAAAAGCAATCATTTACAAACGGGGGCATTTTCCTTTGTCAAATTTAAATACGCCAATGAAATAAGCAATGCTTTAAAATGGAAAAACAATAATTTGATTTCATTTAGAAATAGAAATTATCATAGGTATCAATTAATTCAGCAATTGGATTGTTGGAGTTCCCGTGTCATTAGTCTCGGATTTCTATTTTTAACCGTGGGTATTCTTTCGGGAGCAGTATGGGCTAATGAGGCGTGGGGATCATATTGGAATTGGGATCCAAAAGAAACTTGGGCATTTATCACTTGGACAATATTCGCAATTTATTTACATACTAGAACAAATGAAAATTTGCAAGGCTCAAATTCTGCAATTGTGGCTTCGATGGGATTTTTTATAATTTGGATATGCTATTTTGGAGTAAATCTATTAGGAATCGGGCTGCATAGTTATGGTTCATTTGCATTAACTTCTAATTGAAGAAAGGGTCTTACAAACCCAATACGCAATATATGGCAATAGCATATAATAAAGTTTTTATGGGTTTTTAAGAACCGTTTGAATCACGACTTGATTCAAATGGTTCTTAAAAACTACAAAAATACTTAACTACTTATTTAGTTTTCATTGTACAACGAACTATAAAAAAAAATGAGAATTTTTTCTATCTTTTTCTATACTATATATGATATGTTCTATTTTACTTATTTTTTTTATGAAAACGATCTATAAAAGTAATTAGATATAATAGCTTCGACCTTGTCAATTGATAGTGAGAGAACGAAATCCGGATAAATACCAATACCTATTACGGGTAAAAAGATACAGATGGAAACAAAGAGTTCTCGCGGCCCCGAATCAAAAAAAGGATAATTTGGAGAATAAAATTGCTTGTATCCATAGAACATTTGACGTAACATAGATAATGAATAAATAGGAGTTAATATCATTCCAATTGCCGTTACAAAAGTTATTAGTATTTTGGGGATTAAAAGATATTTTTGGCTCGTAATTAGTCCAAAAAAGACTACCAACTCTGCAACAAAACCACTCATTCCAGGCAATGCAAGAGAAGCCATCGAGAAGCTACTGAACATTGTAAATATTTTTGGCATGGGAACCGCTATTCCTCCCATTTCGTCAAGATAAACAAGACGTATTCGATCGTAACTTGTTCCTGCCAAGAAAAAAAGCGCAGCACCAATAAATCCATGAGATATCATTTGTAAAATAGCGCCATTGAGTCCTGTATCAGTTATGGAACCCATTCCTATAATTATGAAACCCATATGAGATACGGAAGAATAGGCAATTCTCTTTTTTAAATTGCGCTGACCCGGAGATGTTGAAGCTGCATAAATTATTTGAATTGCGCCTACTATCATCAACCAAGGAGAAAATATAGAATGAGCACGGGGTAATAATTCCATATTGATCCGAACCAACCCATATGCTCCCATTTTTAATAAGATTCCGGCTAAAAGCATACATGTACTGTAATGTGCTTCTCCGTGGGTATCCGGTAACCATGTATGTAGAGGTATAATCGGTAATTTGACAGCATAAGCAATAAGAAATCCAAAATATAATATTATTTCCAACGCCACCGGATACGATTGATTGGCTGATGTTTCAAAATTTAATGTTGGTTCATTGGAACCATATAAACCCATACCCAGAACTCCCATTAAGAGAAAAACGGAACCCCCTGCGGTGTACAAAATGAACTTTGTAGCGGAATACAAACGTTTCTTCCCCCCCCACATGGATAAAAGTAGGTATACAGGAATTAATTCGAATTCCCACATGATAAAAAAAAGTAAAAGATCTCGAGAAGAAAATAATCCTATTTGACCGCTGTACATTGCTAACATGAGGAAATGGAACAATCTCGAATCTCGAGTAACGGGCCAAGCCGCCAAAGTAGCTAAAGTAGTGATGAATCCCGTAAGTAACATGGGTCCTATGGAAAGTCCATCGATTCCTAATCTCCAGTGAAAATCAAAAAAATAAATCCATTTATAATCCTGTTCTAGTTGGATTAATGGATCGTCGAATTGGAAATGATAACAAAATGCATAAGACGTTAGAAGTAGTTCTAATATACATATACAAATAGTATACCATCGAATAACCTTATTTCCTCTATGAGGAAAAAAGAAAATGAAAGTACCCGTGAATATCGGCAAAACAACAATTATTGTTAACCAAGGAAAATCATTCATCATAAAGACAAGATACACTTTGACCAGAAAAACCCGTGCTCGAAAGAAAATAATAGAATTAATCGAGTACGGGTTTTTGTCGGTAAAAATAAAAAAAAAAAATGGATTCAAGTGGAATTTTCTGGAACGTATTAATAAGCTAGACCCATGCTCCGAGTTGTCTCATGCCATAAATAAACCCGGACACTTAGGAAATCCGTTGGGCAGGCGGATTCGCACCTTTTACAACCTACGCAGTCTTCTGTTCTTGGAGCAGAAGCAATTTGTTTAGCTTTACATCCGTCCCAAGGTATCATTTCTAATACATCCGTGGGGCAGGCTCGTACACATTGAGTACATCCTATACATGTATCATAAATCTTTACTGAATGTGACATTGGAGCTATAAATTTTTTTAACATCATAAATTTTCAATCTAGTAAAGTAGTAAATTAATTATATATTGTAGACACTAGACGAATCAATGATTTAGATTTACCAGAACCAACCAACTTCTGGATCTGCTCATGAAAGAGGGCCAAGATACTTTGATTTATTACGTTTTAGCAAAGAGCACCATATCATATGCTTATGTTGCACATACCCATTTTGTTTTAATGGGTCAATAGATTTATTTATATGTATATGATTCTCGTTATTTATTCAACAAATTCGATTGATTGATACGGGTTGATTTTCTGTTACGATGAATTGATGAAACAATAGCTAATCCAATGGCGGCTTCAGCAGCTGCAATTGCTATAACAAAAATCGAGAAAACATCTCCTTTTAATTGGCGACTATCAAATAAATCCGAAAATGTTACAAAATTGATATTAACTGCATTCAGTATAAGCTCAAGACACATAAGTGCTCGAACCATATTTCGACTTGTAATCAACCCATAAATACCGATGGATAATAAATAGGCACTCAAAACAAGTACATATTCGAGCATCATTGATCAACCCCTCATCAATCTCGATTCATTTCAATATGAACAAAAATGCAACCAATTTCACTGACTAAAATAGAATAATCTAAAAGGGAAAGTACGTAATGTAATTTAAAGTAAGGTATTGTTAATAGATAATAGATACAACTAAGAGCATTTCTATTTCCTTTTTTTGAATTTTATACACGAACAATAAATAGAATTTAAAGAAAAGAAAAGAGCAAGTCCTTATTAATTATAAGTATTTAGTACTGACGGGCCATAGCAATTGCACCTATCAAGGAAACTAAAAGAATTATTGAAATAAGTTCAAATGGAAGAAAAAAATCTGTTGATAAATGAATCCCAATTTGTTGACCATTATTTATCAAGTCCTGCTCTATAATCTGGTTTGATCTTGTAGTCCAAAGAATCCCGTACCATGACGTATCTAGGATAGGGGTAATTAGTGAAACAAAAATACTGGTACAAACCAAGGAAGTCACCCCATCTCCAACGGTCCAAAGATGGAAATCCTTGTAATATTCGGAACCATTGATGAACATCACAGCAAATACAATTAATACATTTATTGCTCCCACATAAATAAGAAGCTGTGCAGCAGCTACAAAAGGAGAGTTCGATGGAATATGGAATAAGGATGTACAAACAAGAACCAATCCCAATGAAAAGGCAGAAAAAATGGGATTGGTAAGTAATACCACTCCTAGACCTCCCAATATAAGACCCAACCCCCCCAAAACCAAAAGAAAATCGTGTATTGGTCCAGGTAAATCCATTCTATGTAAAATAAAAGATAAATTAAGTCGAAATTTTTCATGATACGATTGACCAAACCAGAAAAAAAAGAAGTTACCCTATTTATTTTTATTTCTTTTTTGATGCGTTCCCGTATTGATATTGAATTAAATATAAATGGGGTGAGGTTTGATGTAGATATTAATTGAATGGTTGAATATTATATTAGAATTAGATCAAAACTTACTCAATTGGTAATTGTTCTTGGATCAAGTGGTTTACCCGCGGCCTTTGTGATTTGAGTCGAATTCATAATTGTTCGAATTGTGTAATCTCCAATTACTGGCATTGGTAACCGACCTAAAGCAATTTGATTATAATTCAACTCGTGACGATCATAAGTAGAAAGTTCATATTCTTCAGTCATTGATAAACAATTCGTTGGACAATACTCAACGCAGTTACCGCAAAAGATACAGATTCCGAAATCAATACTGTAATTAAGCAAGCGTTTCTTTCGAATATCCGTTTCCAATTTCCAATCAACAACAGGTAGATCTATAGGACATACCCGAACACATACTTCACAAGCAATGCATTTATCAAATTCAAAGTGGATTCGACCGCGGAAACGCTCTGATGTGATCAATTTTTCATAAGGATATTGAATAGTTACAGGTAAACGATTCGCATGGGATAAAGTAATCATAAAACTTTGACCGATATACCTTGCAGCCCTTACTGTTTGTTGGCCATAATTTATGAACCCAGTTACCATGGGGAACATATCTTGCATATCTATGAATCATTTGATGTTTCTTTCTCTTGTTTGAGAAAAGCTATGAATCTAGAATATCCTCTGCTCTGCCTTTACAATGAAAAGAGTTGGGAAGAAGTTGTCAATAATAGATTACCTAAAGAAATAGGTAAAAGAAATTTCCACCCAAGATTTAATAGTTGGTCCATTCTCATCCTAGGTAAAGTCCATCTTGTTGTGATAGGAATGAACAGGAACAAATAGGCTTTCGCTAATGTAATAAAGATACTAATTGTCGTTCCAAAGACTCCACCCATTTCATTTATTCCTAAAAGCCCAGGAATTGATATGTACGGAATAGAGAAATTCCAGCCGCCCAAGTAAAGAACTGTTACAAATAATGAAGAAACGAGTAGATTGAGATAGGAAGCAACGTAAAATAAACCAAATTTTATACCGGAATATTCGGTTTGATAACCTGCTACTAATTCTTCCTCGGCTTCGGGTAAATCAAAAGGTAATCTTTCGCATTCTGCTAAGGAAGAAATAAAAAAAACAGTAAACCCTATGGGTTGGCGCCAAAGATTCCAACCCCAAAAACCATACTTTGACTGTGCCTCAACTATATCAACTGTACTTGAACTGTTAGATAATCATAGTCGGTGAGAACATCACTATTCCCACCGCTATTGCAAAACCGTACATGAGACTTAAGCTTCATACGGCTCCTCGCTGGCCACAAATAAATCTAAGGGCAGGTTCAATATTATCTCGATATATATACTTGTCTTATAGGGTAGATAGAGTAAAGATACATCGGAGAGTCCAAAATTAGACCAACGCAATTCTGTCTGCCATAATAAAAAAAATGCTTCTGAATTGATCTCATCCTTTATAATTTCCTTTTTTGTTCAGTAATAACTTAACACTTCAATGAAAATACTCGTTATATCGCGTTGTATCAATAGACTACTCATTTCTTTCGATTACTAAAGTAAAGAAGAATTTTACATTCTATTAGTTCATGAATCACGATTAAGAATTTTATCTGTATGAATATGGATAAAAAAAAAAAAAGAAATAAAATATTAAGGGTTCCTTCGTTCCTGATAGTAATTTGTTTAATCAGTGGGTAGGAGCATACTCTGGATCGGGATCGCGGGGAAGTACTTCTTGATCATTTCTACCAACGTAAAGCCCCATTAGGATTCCTTTTATGTTATGCAGAAAGCTTTGGTTTGGATAACTTACTTACATTATCTCGAGTATATTACTAATAAATCCTTTGTGTACCTTGGTATTCCTAACCATCCACTCATTTTTGTTCGACCCCCGGTATGGTAACATACAGCAGTAAAAACTCCATACAGTAAATCTTTTAGACCCGCTTCAAACTATGATGATTAGTCAACCAATTTTGGGGTAACCCGTTTCGGCTGTATTCTATTTACGTCCGCTTAGCTTAACCCGTGTACCTAGGGAATGAGGCTTAATCTTTTGACTGCCCATTTGTAAGCCGTTTTATTTCACTCATATAACTATCTGGTTTAGTTTATCGCCCCGAATGATGAATAAAAAATGAGGATATCTATTCAATACATTCCACTTTTTTCTTAGAACTAAATAAATCCAATTATTTCCTAGAATGAAAATGAAATAAAAAAATAGGCAAAAAAAGTGCGTGTCCTAACGAATCGCACGTAGAGATATTGATAATACGCATGGAGTTAATGGTATTTCATAACTAATCGATTGAGCAGCAGCTCGTAGACCACCTAAAAAGGAATATTTATTATTTGATCCATATCCTGACATAAGAAGTCCAATAGGAGCAATACTGGAAATGGCAATCCATAAAAAAACTCCTATACTAAGATCGGATAAAACAAGGCGATATCCAAAAGGAATTACTAAATAACTTAGTAAAATGGATATGACCGCTATAGAGGGTCCGATACTGAATAAACGAATATCCCCTCTAGATGGGCGAAGATCCTCTTTAAAAAGTAGTTTGGTACCATCTGCTAGAGCTTGAAGAATTCCCCAAGGACCCGCGTATTCAGGCCCAATACGTTGTTGTACCCCTGCAGATATTTGTCTTTCTAACCACACAATTACCAGTACTCCTATTATGATTCCGAATACAGTAGTAAAAATAGGAACAAGTAACCATATGAGTTCATAAACCTCTTTTAAGGATTCCGGTCTGGAAAAAGAATGGATAGCTTCCACTTTTGTCGTATCAATTATCATTTCAACGATCAACCTCTCCCATAATAATATCGATACTACCGAGTATTGTCATAATATCAGCCAATTTCATTCTTTTAACTAGCTGAGGAAGAATTTGCAAATTGATAAAACCGGGCGGCCTAATTTTCCATCTCCAGGGAAAAACACTCCGATCTCCTATCAGAAAAATTCCTAATTCCCCCTTGGGGGCTTCTACTCGCACATAAAGTTCTTGTTTCGACAATTCAAAAGTGGGCGAAGGTTTTTTACTAATGAATCGATAATCAAAATCATTCCACTCGGAATCCTTTGTTCTATCAAAGCGCCGTACCTCTAAATTCTCATAAGGCCCCCCTGGAATTCCTTCCAGGGCTTGTTGAATTATTTTTATGGATTCCGTCATTTCACAGATTCGGACTAAATAACGAGCTAATGAATCTCCTTCTTTTTGCCATTGTACTTCCCAATCAAATTCGTCGTAACACTCATAATGATCGACTTTACGAAGATCCCATTGAATTCCGGAAGCTCGTAGCATGGGTCCCGATAAACCCCAATTTATTGCTTCTTCTCCGCCAATAAAGCCCACCCCCTCAACTCGTTCCAAAAAAATGGGATTGCGCGTAATAAGCTTTTGATATTCAGTAACCCCTGTCAAAAAATAATCACAGAAATCCAAACATTTATCGATCCAGCCATAAGGTAGATCGGCAGCGACCCCTCCGATACGGAAATAATTATGCATCATTCGCATACCTGTGGCAGATTCGAATAGGTCATATATGAATTCTCTCTCTCGGAAAATATAGAAGAAAGGAGTCTGCGCACCGATATCTGCCATAAAAGGGCCCAGCCATAACAAATGAGAAGCTATACGACTCAACTCTAACATAATTACTCTAATATAGCTCGCTCTCTTCGGTACTTGAATATTTCCCAACTGTTCTGGGCCATTTACTGTTATTGCTTCTGTAAACATAGTCGCTAAATAATCCCAGCGTGTTACATAAGGAAGATATTGTATAATTGTTCGATTTTCTGCAATTTTTTCCATTCCTCTGTGTAAATAACCCAATATGGGTTCGCAGTCAATAACATCTTCCCCATCTAGAGTAACAATGAGTCGAAGAACACCATGCATTGATGGGTGTTGAGGACCCATATTGACTATCATGAGGTCCTTTCTTGTAGTTGGTACAGTCATATATTTTTTACCCGATTCATTATTCCATGAATTGCTGAAAACTAAATGTAGTTCATCAAAATTCAAAAATAGAATTTGAATTTAAAGGAGAATAGAAATCTAATAAATCAAAGAATTCAAAACGCATTTTCAAATTAACTTAACGAGTTTGTGGCTCACGAATATTCAATTGACTAATTAATTCTTTATAACGTACTTTATTTTTCTTTGACAAATAAGCCAGTATCCGTTGACGTTTTCCCAGAATTTTCTGCAGACCTCTCTGAGATAAATAGTCTTTTCTGTGCAATTCCAAATGGGAAGTAAGTCTACGTATCTTATTGGTGAAACTGAATACTTGAAATTCAGCAGACCCCCTATTTTCTTTTTGCGGAATAACCGAAATGCATAAATTTTTTACCATAAAAAGAATCCTTCTTACCCCTTTCTTTAGTTTTTACAGATATGTATTTTACGGATCAGTAATAATAATAAATGCCAGTCATTTTCATTTCTTATACACAATAATCGGGATTTATTCGTATACTTCTTTTTTTTTTATCAAATTCAATCAATCCGATTTTCAATTTTATTCGCGGGTATGGGTTCAAGGGGTTGGTACATTTCTACAACACCCACAAAGAAGAATAGTTTGGACCCAAGATAAAAAGATTATGACGACTCATTTCTATATATAATTGCTAAGATAAGTTCATTGAATCAGTATCATGTACCAGAATATAACACAAAGCACATGCATATTTTTTTGTCTTCATATATTATACCAGATATGCCCGCTCGATCCGTAGAAAGAGTACCATCCACTCATTATCGTGGATACATATGTATCCTTAACATACTGAAACGACTACCATTATTGGTATCAAACCAATAGCGATTCATGCAAGCTAAATCTTCTAATCGATAATTGGGCCAAAGAAATAATTTTAACTTAATCAATTTATTTGTATCTCCATCAAAACGCTTATCCGCAAAAAAAAATTGACCGTAGTGCCTTGCATTGTTCCCATTGCCAAATACTGGGCTTCTATCCCCAACATTTACATTTCTCGAACCGAAACAAGTTTGAATTCTCAATTCTCTACGACGTCTAGGAGATAAAATGTTTTCGGGAACAAAAAAATCATAATGATTTTCGTCTTTATTCCCAAACAACTTTTCATGTCGTGCAATAAATTCATTAAGATTATTCTTCTCAACATTTCTTTTTTCTTGGAATCTTCGATTTGTTTGATGCTTACTCGTATGCACACGTGAAATAGCTACGGTTTGGTACATGATAAATTGTCCATCCCATTTTATGGATAGCCGAGCCGGTTCAATAATCAACAGCCCCTTTTCTATCAATTTTGTAAAATTTCTATTCTTTGGAATCAGGATTACCTCCAGATCCAGTTCCTGTCTTTTAATAAAGGATAGAGCCATTTTCTTGGGGTTTATCGCTCGAAGCAGTATACAATATAGATTGAGATTGCCTATTTGGCTTTCGTCACTAAAAGAATCAATTGAAAATTGATAAAGAAAATGTCTTTTCAGGACGAAGTCTATCTCCGCTATTTTGTTGCTCTTATTATATTTCCCTTTCATTCTGCGTTTTTGAATGTCTGATACCCCATAATCTTCATCTTCTTTAACATCTTTTTGTTTTTCGTTGATGTTTCTATTCCATTTAAAAAGAAGTAAATTTATTGGTATGATCTGCGGTTCAATCTGATATGCATCATTAGGTAAGACAAATTCGGGGAAAAACCAAAGTTCCAGATTCGATATTGGCCAATTTAGTATTTCTTCATTCATTCCCATCCAGTCAAAAGATGTTTTTGTTTGATTGGCGGGGTTTATTTGTTTATGAAGATAAGAAGGATTAAAAAGATTTTTCTTATCCATTTTAGTTTTCTCAATTATTTCATATTTCATAGAATTCTTAGTATTTTTTTTAATGTCGGCGTTGCCCCCGATATCTATATTTGTCCATTCCTCAATATCGATCTTTTTTCTAAGACAAAAATGAATAGTGCTCCAATCAAAAAATTTTCTATCCGTATTTTTATCAATAATAGAATCTTCTCCTAGATAATTACTAAGATCTATATCTCGTGGCCAATCAAAAAATTCAGGATTATATGTCTTGTAATTATAGGTAACCCCCGGGGCCCCTTTTATTTGTAACGCCGGCCCATAAATATATGAATCCTTCTTATCTTCATAATCATAATTAATATATTTATTTGATAAAAGATCATATTTGTAGTTTTTTTTTAATTTCTCTTTTTGACTCGGTAATGAATTCACTGCATAATTGTTTTGTTTCTCGTAATGAATTAATTGTTCTTTTTCATATAAATCCAAATTTCTTGCGTTTGTATTTTGAACCATAAAACTTTGCTTGATTCTATTTCTCCATTTTTGCGGCACTAATCTGGACCATCTAGTATGAGATAAATCGTATTTATAGTGATCATTATCCATTAACCAGCTTTTCCATGTCCATGTATTAGTATTAATTCCAAAATATCGAAGTTTCTTATGCCTTGATTCGGAATGCAATATTCCTTGTGTTCCACAAAAATCTTTTATTCTATCCTTAATAAAAGAAGTTGTTCCGTGATATTGAAACAGGGCTTTCAAGGGATACTTGTTGATAACTTGGGTTTGTGATAATTTGTAAAATACATATGCCTGTGACAAGGAAGAGAGGTCACCAAAAATCTGTGAATTTTGATTCATAATATTTGAAATAAAATGAATTGGATTTTGATTTGTTTCATCATTGTAATTGTAACTGTATTTATAATTGTAACTGTATTTATCAGTATTCGTAATTCGTTTTGTTGATTTAAGTAAATTTTGTACACCTATTTTCGAAATATTAATAATGGTAGGTAAAAAGATATCCATGTATATCCTTTCAATAAACAATTTAATAAAATAGTGACATTTACGTATTAGTCGGGAACTTCTTCTTTTTAATATCTGCCAAATCTTTTTCGGCGATTCTAATCTTTTATTATCACAACGTGTTTCGTTAGGGATAATGCTTATATCCGGAGTTATAAGTATGTTTTTCTTGTCTTTTGTTATTTTTTCAATTTGATTTCGGATTGTACTTGTCCTATCTGCTAGATCCCTCATCCGCTCTTCTGTCAGTGAATAATCTGCCCAATCCATACCAATGGACGATTCAGGAATCATCGGATTCCTTATTATCATGTCTTTTTTATTTCCATTCGATTCATATACTTCTCTTAATCCAAATAGTCTTTTTATAACTTTTGATAGCTTTACAAATTTTGTTCTTTTTTTTATAATTTTTTGAGCTCGAAAATACTTCTTTTGAACTTTTCTATATATTTTTTTTAATTTGTTAGAAATAGGTTTAAAAAAGGAAGGTATTTTTCGGCGAGAACCAAAAGGTACTCCGATTTCCTGTCCCCAAACATTTAAAAAAGAAGAATCATATGCTTTTGTCCCATTATTTTTCGTTGAATCTGTATAATAATAGGAGTCTGGCTTATATCCGCGCCACGGTTTCATACGGAAAGGTAATAGTATTTTTATCTGAATACCGTCGATTAACCAGCCTTTCGGAAATTCGTTTTTTGCTACTGGAACCCCATTATGGGTGCATCTAACATGAATTTCGTTACTCAACTCTTCGAAATCCTCGTTCCACTCGGGTAATTGAAATAATAGCAGACGTCCAATATTTTTGGCTATTATGAACGAAGGCAATATTATATATTTTCTAAGAATGGAATGGGTTACTAACAGAAGACTCCTTGCTGTTTGAGCATACGTAATAGTATCCCAAGTTTCTTCTATTTTTATACGTTCATTTTCGTTTTCTTCGTCCTCCATTCCTTTCGCTTCTTCCTCTTTTACATAATAAAAAACTTCGGATTCCGGGACCTTCCAAATATTCAAAATGACATTTTGAAATCTATAAAAAATAGACAAAAACAAATTGTCTATTTTGTCCACAAAAAGCGGGGAATGCATATTTGTTTGAAACATCCGCCAAATACCCGTTTTACATCTTTGAGAACGCATAGATCCGTTGATTATATCTCGACGAAAATCGGATCGGTTCGGATAACGTAACACATACACATCGTCTTCTTGAACACGATCACTATTAGTATCGATACCACGTTTCCTCTCCAGATCCCTCCTTACATCCAATTCGTTATCCGTAAAAATGACTACACGTTTGGGTTTTCGTGTACGAACATTTAGGTCATGTTCGATTGACTCTTCTTCATTTCCTTCTTCTGGTTCGTCAATCAAATTGTATGACCACCTTGGTACCTTTTTATTTATTTCATTTATTCCAATAGCTTTATTTCTAATTGTTTGATCATCGAAATAGGTTGTAATTGCATCGAATAAATATTTCGATTGATTTTTGGAATGAACCCTTCCCTGTTCTGATTTTTGTTCAAATTCTCCGTAATCCGTAGGAAGGATATCGTGAAGTTTATTTATCCAAAGACTTTCTACGGAATCTTCTATCGAGGTTATTAAAAAATCGCTCCTGTTTGAACAGGAAGACTCTTTTTTGATTGTTCCGCGATGGGGCCCGTTCAAAAGAGGATCATACATTTTGGGTAAGCATTCTTGTTCTGTTTCATCATTGCACAATCTAGTTCTTTTTTCGAGTACATCCAGAGCAAGAGATTCCTTGTCTAGGGCTTCCATTCGATGGATAAGTTCGTTGCTCAGGTTGTGTCGT